AATATAAATTTGTATCAAATTAGAACTAGTAACTAATCCCAACATCGAAGTACTGAAAAAACTCATATAAGCAAAAAATCTCAAGTATCCTTGATCGTGAGCCATATAATTATCACTATAAATAAGAACCATAATTCCAACAGTAGTGATTAACATTGACATAATAGAAGTAAGTGGATCGATCAAGTAGCCGAATTCTAAAGAAAAATCATTATCGAGGGTCCAAGACCATACATATTGATAGATAGAACTACTTTTTATTTGCTGAATAGACAGATTAGTTGAAAAAATCATGACTATACTTAACAATAAAATACTCGAAAAAGCCCACATACGACGGAGATTTTTTGTTGCTGTCGGAAAAAGAAGAAGTCCCACTCCTATTAACATAGGAACTGGAAGTGGAAGGAAAGGTATGATCCACGCATATTGATATGTCTGTTCCATAAAAAAAGTTTTTTAATTCTTAATTAATATTAATTGTTTCCGATTCACCGGATCTTACCTCTTTTTGAAAGGAGTCAATAAAAAAATAAAGATATGCACTAACTTAATAACTTAAATAGAAATAGAATTTTTGAATTTTTATTTCTTTTTATATTTATTCTTTAGAAGTTTCTGCTAAATACTTCAAATATTCAAATCAAGAAGTTACAATTGGTCAAATCATATGAAAAAAGCAGATTAATTACTAGTCTCCTTCGAACTTTCAAATTCAAGTTAAATTAGGCATATTTTTCGCGAATTTGACAAGTTACTAAAAAAAAAAGAATATTCTTTTTTTTTAGTAATAAAAATAGTTTGTGCTATTTTCCCATATCTTTCACGCATCTTATGTATTCTTTTTGATTTTAGAATCAAAAATATTATCTAGAAAAGAAATACATAATGAATTGGCAAAGCGCAAATTTCTTTTGAACAATAGATGTCTTTCACATCCAGCTATACCAATGAGTAATCTCTTAATTTTTATTTAAATGGCAGTTCCAAAAAAACGTACTTCTGCATCAAAAAAGCGTATTCGTAAAAATTTTTGGAAAAAGAAGGGGTATTGGGCAGCGTTAAAAGCGTTTTCCTTAGGGAAATCTATTTCTACCGGGAATTCCAAAAGTTTTTTTGTGCAACAAACAAATAAAATAAGTAATAAAACATAACATGTTACAATAATCTGAATCGGTTTGACTCAAAAATTGACTCATTTCGTTTCAAAAATAAAATTCCCGCCTTCCATTCCCTGTTGAGTTAATCAATAGGAAATGGAATTTGTTTCGCTCTTAGAATTAGAATAAGGATTTTTCTCTTTACCGTACTGAATTCAAAAAAAAAAGAATCCTTTTTTTTTTTGACAAAAAAACATAAGATACGTAATTGTCTTTTTAGTATATTTTCTCATTTCCAAGGTGGGGAGTATTATTTTCCCCATCAGCCTGTTTCTTACAATAATATAAGCAATAATATAAGAATATAAGGTTTTCTTTTTTCTCTAGATCCACGTTTTCTCTATAGAAAGGCGAGTAAAAAATCAAAATCATTGAAACTAATTGATTAAAATTCTAAACCTTTTTGTGCAACTTTCTTCTTTTTGGATTTTCTATGAATTCCTATATAGATTCCTGTATATTTATTGCCATCAATCCACTCAAAAACACTTAACAAATTTTTTTGGATAAATATGTGTCAATTTTTACTGATCCAAAATTTTTTTGTTCATTGATAAAATGGATTTTTTGGTTTCGATGTTTGAAATCAAATAAATCAAAAACAGTTCATTAAAACAAAACAAAAATGTTTTTTTTGGGGGGGGGTTCTATCCCTTAATTCATAGTTGGACTATCTAGTTTTCCAAGAGTTCAAGTCGAGGAGAGTCTAAAATACACACTAAAACTAAGAGCCTAAATTCAAATAATGAACCTTCAAATACCTATTTGAACGAATTTTTATTCATCAATTTGAATCTTTCCTAAAAAATATTGCAACAATTTAATTCTTAAATCTAGACGATTGCTTATTCATAGGGTATTATGAATTCAAGACAAGCCGCTATGGTGAAATTGGTAGACACGCTGCTCTTAGGAAGCAGTGCTAGAGCATCTCGGTTCGAGTCCGAGTGGCGGCATGTCATCTCCTAAAAAAAGTAAATAGATCCTATAATGAATTCAATTTCCGATTTCCTTTTTATAATTATGGGACTCCTTAAAAAAAAATTATGATATTTTCAACTTTAGAGCATATATTAACTCATATTTCTTTTTCGATTGTTTCAATTGTAATTACAATTCATTTCATAACTTTTTTAGTCGATGAAATCGTAAAACTATATGATTCATCCGAAAAGGGGATGATAATGACTTTTTCCTGTATAACAGGATTATTAGTTACTCGTTGGGTTTATTCGGGACATTTTCCACTAAGTGATTTATATGAATCATTAATGTTCCTTTCATGGAGTTTTTCCCTGATTCATATAGTCCCGTATTTCAAAAAAAATCAAAATCTTCTA